AAAACTTTTATTGTAAAAAAATTACGATAAACTTAAAATTTTTAAGGATGTTGACGAAATGATTTAAAAAAAAAGTTGAAAAAAAGCTGAAAAAAAAAGTGATTTTTAGGGGGTAAAAAAATCATTTTTTTAGAGGGGGTTTTTGAGCTGGTGGATATTTTTTTGGGGAAAATGCGGTATGATTATTAAGGATTTGAGTTTAAATCTTGAAAATTAGGTTTTTTAATAAATAATAATTTTTTATTAAACAATATAATTTTTAAATTTATAATAATTATAATTTTAATATAATTATATATTTTACAATAAAAAGAAAAAAGAAAATCGAACAATTTAAATATAATTATAAGAATTATATCTCATAACATTATATATGAATTCTAAGAAAAAAAAAAAAGAAATCATTAATAGTTTAATATCGGCAGATATTAATTATCTATGATTTAATATTTATATATTATTATTATTATAAATATATTATTATTTATATATATACTATATATATATTAGAAATAAATTTATAATATATATATATATAATAATAAAATAAATATATTCTTTAATTATAATATTAATTTAAAATATAAAAAAATACAATATAATGTCATATTAAAAAATAGAGGGATAATAGAAAATTAAATTTTTAATAAAATATCATATTAATTAATAAATATTTTAAAATAAAATTAATTAATTATAAATAGTTTAATTTTTTTATTTAAATTTAAATAAAAATAATACTATTTTTAATTAATTTAATTATATTTATTATATAAAATTAAAATTAACAATTTACTAATTTTAATAAAAAAAAAAAACACACTAATAATAATGAATTATAAATATTTTAAAATTAAAAAAATTAAATTTAATAGTAATTTAAATATTTTTGAAAGTTTGGTGTCAGGGGTTGGCTTAAAGTGGTATAAGGGTTGATTGATTAGGGTTGATTGTGTAATTAAGTTAATATTTTGAGGAAGAGATATGAAAATGTTTGTAAAGTTAGGAGAATGGACGAGTTAATTATAAGATCAATATAATTTGGTAGTCAAATTGTTAAAGTTATAGTAAAAATAGTAATTATTTAAGAAATTATTGTTTTTTTTTAAAAAAAAATATATTTATACAATAAATAATTTAATTTCTTTAAGATAATTAATATTAGTTAGTACTAATAATTGTTAATTAGGATTTTTAGATAAGAATGGGTGGTTAGAAGTAAAAAAATATTATTATTTTAAGTTAAAATTGGATTTAGATAAATTGAGGATTTGAAAAATTTTTAATTTTCGTTGAAAAAGGCGATATCAAAAAATGGAAATTCCAAAATGATTTTTTTCGGCAATAAAATAATTATAATTTAAATATAATTTTTATTTAGTAATTTTGATTATATATATATATATATAGGAATTTTGGGGTTGAAATTTAAGTGTTTTTTTTTATTTTTAAAAAAAAAGGTATTTAAAAATTTTGGGGATTTATTATTATAAGTTTATTTTAATAAATTTATATATAAAGTTTTATCTCAGTTTGAGAATTATATTTATAAAGAAATCATTTTTTTTTATCTAGGTATTGAGGGGTACCTTGATTATTTAGGGATTAGTTCATTGATTTTATTTTTTGTTTGAATTAATCGTTCAAAAATTTAAAAAGTGGCGGAGCTAGCTTAAGAAATCATTTTTTTTTATCTAGGTATTGAGGGGTACCCTGATTATTTAGGGATTAATTCATTGATTTATTTATAAAAATAATTTTAATTTATTATGATAGTTTATAAAGTTTATTTTGTTGTGTTTATATATAAAGTTTTATTCTAGCTTAGAAAATTAATTTATGGGTAAATTATATGTAAAGTTTTAAGGATTTAAATAGTTGTTTAAATGCAATAATTAGTATTAAAAATTAATTGAAGTTAGATTTAGTTACTCATAATAGTATTGACAAAATTTGTGCCAGCAGTTGCGGTTATACAGATAATGCAATTAATTTAAATTGGTTTATAATTAATTTGTTTAATTTAATTTTAAAAAAAGATTTATTAAGTGAAATTTTAATTTTTTATTATGATTAATTTTATTTAATGAGGTTATTAAATTTTTATTTAGACTAGGATTAGATACCCTATTATTTTAAATGTAAATTTTAAAACTTAGTGATTAATAGTTATATTCTTTAAAGTTAAAGGATTTGGCGGTATTTTAGTCTATTTAGAGGAACCTGTTCTGTAATTGATAATCCACGATTTATTTTACTTATTTTAATTAGTTTGTATATCGTCGTAGTTTGAATATTTTAAAAGAATTTAATGTTCAATAGTCTTTATAAGGAAAGAAATTAGATCAAGGTGCAGTTTATAAATAAGAAGAAATGGGTTACAATAAATTTATTTATATGGTTATATATTTGAAAAGTATATTTAAAGTGGATTTAAAAGTAATAATTTTAAATTTAATATTATGATTTTAGCTCTAAAATATGTACATATCGCCCGTCGCTCTCGTTTAAAATGAGATAAGTCGTAACATAGTAGATGTACTGGAAAGTGTATCTAGATAGACAAATTAGAGCTTGTGAAAAAGTATTTTATTTACATTAAAAAGTTAATTGTGTGAATCAATTTAATTTGAATAAAAAAAATTATTTAATTTATTTTATTAAAATATTATATATTTTATTATTGTTAAAGAAAAGAAAATTTTAATTATAGTTTATAAGTATAGTGATAGAATTTTTTTATATAGTAAGAAGAAATAATATTATGTACCTTGTGTATCAGGGTTTATTAAATATATTTTAATTATTTAAGGTTCTCGAAATTATAAGAGTTAAAAAATTAATTATTTTATTGTTGAATAAATATTTAAAATAATTTTTTTGTAATGAAACGTTATTCGTTTATAATTATATCTAGTTTTTGAAGAAAAAAATTTAATTTTGATTTTAATTATTTATTTTTTATTTAAAGTAATAAAAGGTTAAAATTTATATTTTAAGGGATAAGCTTTAAAATAAATTATTATAATTTTTATTTAGACATATAATAGTAGGATTAGAAATTTTCATCATTTAGTTTGTTATAATTAATTTATGTATAAATTAAATTTTTAGGGATTTAATTATTTTATTCAATTTAATTTTTTAATATAAATAAGGTTGTAATAATGATAAAATTAGTATAAATTTATGTAAAAATTTTAATAATAAAAAGGTTAAATAAAGGAATTCGGCAAATATATTTTTCGCCTGTTTATTAAAAACATGTCCTTTTGATTTTAATTTAAGGTCTGACCTGCCCATTGATTTAATTTAACGGCCGCGGTATTTTGACCGTGCAAAGGTAGCATAATAATTAGTTTTTTAATTGAAAGCTGGAATGAATGGTTGGACGAGAAAATGGCTGTCTCTATTTAATTACATTAGAATTTTATTTTTGAGTTAAAAAGCTTAAATGTTTTTAAAAGACGAGAAGACCCTATAGAGTTTAATAAATTTTTTATTAGTACTTTTTTAGAATTATTATATTATTATTAAAAATTTTATTTGGTTGGGGTGATTGAAAAATTTAGTTAACTTTTTTTTGTATAAAGTCATTGATAAATGATTTATTGATCCATAAAAATGATTATAAGTTAAAATTACCTTAGGGATAACAGCGTAATTTCTTTAAAGAGTTCTTATCGAAAAAGAAGTTTGCGACCTCGATGTTGGATTAAAATTTATATTTGGTGTAGAAGCTAAATTATTAAGTCTGTTCGACTTTTAAAATTTTACATGATCTGAGTTTAAACCGGTGTGAGCCAGGTTGGTTTCTATCTTTAAATATATAAAATATTTTAGTACGAAAGGACCAAGTATTTAACAAATTGTTTATTTTAGAATAATATTATTACTTTGGCAGAATAGTGCATTAAATTTAGAATTTAATTATGTATGTTAATACAAGTAATATTGATAATAAAAGATATTTTATTAATTTTTTTAAGAATATTGATTTTAGTAATTTGTGTTTTAGTAGGGGTAGCTTTTTTAACTTTATTAGAGCGGAAGGTTTTAGGGTATATTCAAATTCGTAAAGGTCCTAATAAGGTAGGGTTTATAGGGTTACCCCAGCCTTTTTCTGATGCGATTAAATTATTTAGAAAGGAAAGAGTTTATCCTATAATATCAAATTTCAATATATATTATTTTTCTCCAATTGTTAATCTATTTTTATCATTATTGTTATGAATGTGTATACCTTTTATTAGAATTTTATTAAATTTTAATTTAGGTATTTTATTTTTTTTATGTTGTTCTAGTTTAAGTGTTTATACAATTATAATTGCGGGTTGATCTTCTAATTCAAATTATTCATTATTAGGGGGTCTTCGATCTGTTGCACAAACTATTTCTTATGAGGTTAGTTTATCTTTAATTTTACTATCTTTTTTATTTTTAGTTTTGAGGCTTAATTTAATGGATTTTTATAAGTTTCAAGTTAATTCTTGATTTATATTTATATGTTTACCTTTAAGGATAATTTGAGTTGTTTCTTCTTTAGCAGAAACTAATCGAACTCCTTTTGATTTTGCTGAGGGTGAATCAGAGTTAGTTTCTGGATTTAATGTTGAGTATAGAAGAGGAGGGTTTGCATTAATTTTTTTAGCTGAGTATGCGAGAATTTTATTTATGAGAATGTTATGTGTAATTTTATTTATGGGTGCTGATATTTTTTCTTGGTTATTTTTTTTAAAATTGAGTTTTATATCGTTTTTATGAGTTTGGGTACGTGGGACTTTACCTCGTTTTCGTTATGATAAATTAATATATTTGGCATGAAAGAGTTTTTTACCTGTTTCATTAAATTATTTAATTTTATTTAGAGGTTTTAAGATTTTTATTTTTTCTTTATTAGTTTAGTTAATTAATTTTAGTATAAGTTAATAGAGACTTTACTCTTTTTTATACTTTCAAAATATACACTTATACAAGTTCATTAACTTATTTATTAAAAATAATATTATCTCATAGTTTGGCGATTAAAGGATTAATTAAGTAATATGAAAAATAAACTAATGTTAGAATTTGTCCTGTTAAAATATAAGGATCTTCTACTGGTCGGGCTCCAATTCATGTTAATAAAATAACAGTTGATAGTAAAGATCAGAATAGGATTTTATTAATTGGATAAAATTGTGTACTTTGAATTTTTTTTTTATTTGTAAAAGGTAAAATTAGTAAGATTGCAATTGATATTACTAAAGCAATTACACCCCCAAGTTTATTGGGAATTGAGCGTAGAATAGCATAAGCGAATAGGAAGTATCATTCAGGTTGAATATGAACAGGAGTTACAAGAGGGTTAGCAGGGGTGAAATTGTCTGGGTCTCCTAAAAGGTAAGGATTTGTTAAAGTTAAAATTGTTAAAATTATCGTTATAACAATAAACCCAAATAGGTCCTTAAATGAAAAGTATGGATGAAAAGGAATTTTATCAATATTTCTATTAGTTCCTAATGGGTTATTAGATCCTGTTTGATGAAGAAAAAGTAGGTGGATTATTACTATTGCTGCTACAATAAATGGTAATAAGAAATGGAGGGCGAAGAATCGAGTTAAAGTTGCATTGTCAACAGCGAAACCTCCTCATAATCATTGAACAATATCTATTCCTAGATAGGGGATAGCAGATACAAGGTTAGTAATTACAGTGGCTCCTCAGAAAGATATTTGTCCCCAAGGTAAAACATAGCCAAGGAAAGCTGTAGCCATTACAGCGAATAAAATAATTACTCCAATGGTTCATGTTAAAGTGAGGTAGTATGAACTGTAATAAATTCCTCGTCCTACATGAAGGTAAATACAAATAAAAAAAAATGAGGCTCCATTAGCATGGAGAGTTCGGATTAATCAACCAAAGTTTACATCTCGGCAGATATGGGCCACTCTGTTAAAAGCTAAATCTACATTAGCTGTGTAGTGTATAGCTAAGAAAATTCCAGTAACAATTTGAATTCCTAAACATAGCCCTAATAGAGAACCAAAATTTCATCAGGCTGAAATATTGGAAGGTCTCGGAAGATCAATTAATGAATTATTGATGATTTTAAGTATTGGGGATTCTAGACGTAAGGGTTTTAACATTAAAATTTTTGTCGTAATGGGCCGAAATTGATGTTGGTAAGTTTCACTACTGCAACAAGGGTAATAAATAAATAAATAATTATTAGGAATAAAATAATATTAGATGGGTAGTTAAAAAATTTTCTTAAATTGAATTTAAAATTATAATTATGGTTAAATTGATCAGAGAAAGTTATTATGGTATACAGATAGTTATCTATAGTAAAATAAAGAATTATTCTAATTAAGAGAGAAAAAATTATTATTATTATTAAAATATTAGAGAATTTAAATTTTTCATTTGAAGCGATTCTAGTTATGTATATAAATAAAACTAATATTCCACCGATTATAATTAGAAATAAGATGTAACTAAATCAATAATTAATGTTTATTAATCCTGTTATTAGAGCAATTAAAATAGTTTGAATTAGTAGGATTAATCCTATTGATAAAGGGTGGGTAAGGAAAATGAATATTAAAGAAAAAGTTATTGTTAATGTTGTTGTTATAATAATGCAGAGAATAGTTTAATTAAAATATTAATTTTGGAGATTAATGATAAGAGATATTCTTTTCTCTGAAGTTTTAAAAGAAACCTTATTTTTGATTTACAAGATCAATATTTTACTTAAATTATTAAAACTAATGGTAATATTTTTTGTATCTATTTTAATATATTTTATAGGCTTAATTTCTTTTTCTTTAAAGCGTAAACATTTTTTATTAATATTATTAAGATTAGAATTTATTATTTTATCCTTATATTTTAGGTTAATAATGTTTTTATTTTTTTATACTTATGAGTTTTATTTTAGAATAATTTTTTTAACTATAAGAGTTTGTGAGGGGGCATTAGGGTTAGCTTTAATGGTCTCAATTATTCGAACTCATGGAAATGATTATTTTCAGAGATTTAGTATATTATGATAAAGTATATTTTTATAATATTATTTATGATTCCTTTAAGATTTTTAAGTAAAAGTTTTTGGTTAAATTTGTGAGCTTATTTTTTAATGAGTTTTATTTTTTTGTTGGTTTTTCGTACAGATTATAGTGTTTTTAATATTAGTTATATTTTTGGTTGTGATTTATTGAGATATGTAATAATTATTTTATCATTTTGAATTTGTAGATTAATATTATTGGCTAGGTCAAAATTATATATTAAGAAAAATTTTTATAATATATTTATATTATTATTGTTAATGTTGTTGTTTTCTTTAGTCTTAACTTTTTCTACTATAAATTTATTTATTTTATATTTATTTTTCGAGATAAGTTTAATTCCTACATTAATTTTAATTTTAGGGTGGGGGTATCAGCCTGAACGTATTCAAGCTGGGACTTATTTATTATTTTATACTATATTAGCTTCTTTGCCAATATTAGTATCAATTTTTTTTTATTATAGAAATTTTCATACATTGAATTTATTTATAATAATGAGTTCAATTGATTATTTTATATTATATTTTTGTTTTAATATGGTATTTTTTGTAAAAATACCTATATATTTTGTTCATTTATGGCTTCCTAAGGCTCATGTAGAAGCTCCAGTTTCCGGGTCTATGATTTTGGCTGGTGTTATATTAAAATTAGGGGGGTATGGGTTAATACGATTAATGCCTTTATTTATTAATTTAGGGATAAAAATTAATTTTATTATAATCGTTATTAGTTTAATTGGTGGAATATTTGTTTCTTTTATTTGTATCCGACAAACTGATATTAAATCATTAATTGCTTATTCTTCTGTAGCCCATATAGGCCTAGTATTAGGGGGTATTATAACTTTAAATTATTGGGGGTTATGTGGAGCTTTAGTAATAATATTAGCCCATGGATTATGTTCTTCTGGATTATTTTGTTTAGCTAATATTTCTTATGAACGATTATTAAGGCGAAGATTGTTTTTAAATAAGGGATTAATTAATTTAATACCTAGAATATCACTATGATGATTTTTATTTAGTTCTTCTAATATGGCTGCTCCTCCTTCATTAAATTTATTAGCGGAAATTATATTAATTAATAGATTGGTTAATTGAAGATTTTATTGTATAATTCCTCTATCTATTTTATCTTTTATAAGAGCAGTCTATTCTTTATATTTATATTCTTATAGACAGCATGGTAAGTTAAGTTTAAGGTTATATTCATTTTCTATAGGATTAAGACGAGAGTATTTACTATTATTATTGCATTGATTACCCTTAAATATATTAATTTTAAAGGGGGACATATTTACATTGTGAATTTACTTAAATAGTTTAATAAAAATATTGATTTGTGGGATCAAGGTTATGATTCATTCATTTTAGGTAATTTCTATTTGTTTTATTTATTCAGGTTTATTTTTAATTATTAGAATTTCTAGATTTTTAATAAGGTTATTATTTATAATTTTGGATTATAATTTAATTATTGAATTAAATTTATTAACAGTTAATTCATCTACAGTAGTCATAACTGTTTTATTAGATTGAATATCATTATTATTCATAAGATTTGTTTTGTATATTTCTTCAATAGTAATTTTTTATAGAGAAAGTTACATAGAGGGGGATATTAATATTAATCGTTTTATTATGTTAGTTTCTATATTTGTTTTATCAATAATATTTTTAATTATTAGGCCTAATTTAATTAGAATTTTATTAGGTTGAGATGGGCTTGGGTTAGTTTCTTATTGTTTAGTAATTTATTATCAAAATATTAAATCCTATAATGCTGGGATAATCACTGCTTTGACTAATCGGATTGGTGATGTAGCCTTACTCATATCAATTGCATGAATGTTAAATTATGGAAGTTGAAATTATGTGTTTTATTTAGAATTTATAAAAAATGATTTCTCTATACAGTTAATTAGTTTATTTGTTATTTTAGCTGCTTTAACAAAAAGAGCTCAGATTCCTTTTTCTTCATGGTTGCCTGCTGCGATAGCTGCCCCTACTCCAGTATCTTCATTAGTTCATTCTTCAACTTTAGTAACTGCAGGGGTATATTTATTGATTCGGTTTAATTCTTTATTGTCTTTAAATTTAATAATGTTTTTATTATTTTTAGGAAGAATAACTATATTTATAGCGGGATTAGGTGCAAATTTTGAATTTGATTTAAAAAAAATTATTGCTTTATCAACATTAAGTCAGTTAGGGTTAATGATAAGAATTTTATCTTTAGGGGAGTATGAATTAGCATTTTTTCATTTACTTACTCATGCTTTATTTAAGGCTACCTTGTTTATATGTGCGGGCTGTATTATTCATAATTTAAATGATTGTCAAGATATTCGTTTTATAGGAAGATTAATTTATCATATACCTGTGACTTGTTGTTTTTTTAATATTTCTAATTTGTCATTATGTGGGATTCCTTTTTTATCAGGGTTTTATTCAAAGGATTTAATTTTAGAAGTTTTATCGATAAGTTATTTAAATATTTATATTTATTTAATTTTTTTTGTTTCCACAGGATTGACAGTTGCTTATACTTTTCGTTTAATGTATTATACGTTAATAGGGGATTTTAATTTTTTATCTTTAAATTGTATTAACGATAAAAGATTTATTATATTAAAGGGTATATCTGGATTGATTTTTTTTGTTGTTATAGGTGGAAGAATGTTAATATGATTAATATTCCCTACGCCTTATTTTATTTGTTTGCCAATTGTAATAAAGATAATAGCTTTAATTGTTACTTTTATTGGGGGGTGAATAGGTTATGAACTTTCTAAGTTTTCTTTATCTTATTCTTTGAAGTCACTAAATTTTTTAAAAAGAAGACTATTTTTTTCTTCAATATGAAATATGCCGATTATTTCTACATTTGGTGTTAATTATTATCCTATTTATTTAGGGTCCTTAATTTATAAAAATTTGGATCAGGGTTGGCTTGAGTATTTTGGGAGTCAGAATATTTTTAATAGACTAAAAAATTCTTCTCTTTTTTTACAATTCGTTTTTTCTAATAATCTAAAAATTTTTCTAATTCTATTAATTATATGGTTGGTTTATTTATTTATATTATTCTATTTAAATAGCTTATATTAGAGCATGATATTGAAGATATCAAGGAAATAATTTTTATTTTTAAATATTTATAAAGAAATTCTTATTTTTACAATGAAAATGTAATGTTTTAATTAAACTATATAAATAGAAATATTAACGAATTTCATCGCTAAAGAGTTAAGTTAGAAGCTTACTCTTGAATCACCTATTTCTTTAATTGGGGGATAGCCCATTTTAATCATTAACAGTGATTTACCTCTACTTTGGTTTCAATTAAAAGTTTATTATTTTTCATTAGTTATTTGAGTAATAATATTTTATTTATTTATTTTTAAATAAGGGTGGGCGCCACCTAAATTTTAGGTCGAAACTAAATACAATATTTTGTTTCTTATTTAAGATAAATTGAATATTCAATACTTTTTAAGTGCAAATTAAATGTTATAATTAACTATTATCCTATTTAGCTCATTCGAGAGCGCCTTGTTTTCATTCATGATAGAGTCCTGCTAATAAAATAAAGATAAAGAAGGTAGCGATAAGAAAATAATTTATTATATTAGAGATTTTTAAAGTTAAGATTAAAGGAATTAATAAGGTGATTTCTACATCAAAGATTAAAAAGATAATTGCAATTAAAAAGAATTGAATGGAGAAAGGTATTCGTGCTGATCTTTTAGGATCAAATCCACATTCGAATGGTCTACTTTTTTCTCGATCTATAAAGCTTTTTTTTGAAATAATTGATGCTATAGATATTATGATTAATGTAATAATAAAGATTACTCTAGCAATAAAAGTTATAATGAAGATTATTTATACTAATTATATTAGATCTTTTAATTGGAAGTTAAAAATAATTTTTATACTATATAAATATCTACCTCATCAGTAGATTGAAATATAAAGGAATAGTCATACAACGTCTACAAAATGTCAGTATCAAGCGGCAGCTTCAAATCCAAAATGATGGATGCATGAGAAATGATTATTAAGATGTCGAATTAAGCAAACTAAAAGAAATGTGGTTCCGATAATTACATGTAATCCATGGAATCCTGTTGCTATAAAGAATCTAGATCCGTATACTGCATCTGAAATAGTGAATGGGGCTTCTATATATTCAAATCCTTGAAGAATAGAAAAATAAATTCCTAAAAGAACTGTAATTGTTAAACCTTGAGTAGTTTGGTTAAAGTTATTTTCTATTAATCTATGATGAGCTCAAGTTACGGTTAATCCTGAAGTTAATAAAATAATTGTATTAAGAAGAGGGATTTGTATTGGGTTAAAAGTTTCAATTCCTTTGGGGGGTCAAATTATTCCTAGTTCAATTGTAGGGGAAAGTCTTCTATGAAAAAATCCTCAAAAGAATGAAATAAAAAAGAATACTTCTGATGTAATGAATAAAATTATACCTCATCGAAGTCCTATGGTTACTTGGAATGTATGAAGGCCTTGAAATGTACCTTCACGGGTTACATCCCGTCATCATTGGAATATTACTATTATTGTAATAATTGTTCCAATAAAGAATAGGTTTCTATCAAAAAAATGGAATCATTTAATTAGGCCGATTATAGTAATTATTGCTCTTAGAGCTCCTAATAATGGTCATGGGCTAACATCAACTAAATGGAAGGGGTGATTTTTGTGTCTATGCATTAGTTTACTTCTCTAGAGTAAAGGGTTCTTAATACCGCAAATACATAAGATTGAATAATGGCAACAGCAGATTCTAGAATTAAAAGAAGAATTTGTGTAAAAATTAAAATATTAAGAAGAATTAATGATATTCTTGGTCCGGTATTTCCTAAAAGAGTTAAAAGTAAGTGACCCGCAATTATATTAGCTGCTAATCGAACTGCTAAAGTTCCTGGTCGAATAACATTTCTAATGGTTTCAATACATACTATAAATGGTATAAGAATGGGAGGTGTTCCTTGAGGAACTAGGTGTGCAAATATGTGGGTAGTATGGTTGATTCAACCATATAATATAAATCTTAATCATAATGGTAGGGCTAGTCCTAAAGTTAAAATTAAGTGTCTTGTTCTTGTAAAAATATAAGGAAATAGGCCTAGGAAATTATTTAGTATAATGAATGAAAATAATGAGATAAAGATTAAAGTTGATCCTTTAATTGAATTATTTAATAAAATTTTAAATTCATTATGAAGAGTATAAGTAATTTTGATTCATATGAAATTCCATCGTGATGGGATTAATCAGAATATTGATGGAATAAATAATATACCTAAAATTGTTCTTATTCAGTTTAAGGATAAGATTCTTGAAGATGGGTCGAAAGAACTAAAAAGGTTTGTTATCATTTTCAATTAATTTTTTTATTAATTTTGTTAAATGTGTTAGTTTTGAATTGATACTTAAATGAAAAATAGTTTATAGTATTGAATATTAAAAAGATAAAGGTGAATATTAAAAATAAAGTTAATCAGTTTAATGGTGCTATTTGAGGAATTAAAAACTATTTCGTGAAATAATTTTAGATTGACACTCTAATGTTATAAATTAACTAAGTTTTTCATTAGAAATAGTTGTTAATCTATTATAAAATGGTTTAAGAGACCAGTACTTACTTTCAGCCATCTAATGAGATTTCTCTTATTTGAGTAATTCACTTTATAAAGTAATCTGTTGAGATTCTTTCTATAACAATTGGTATAAATCTATGGTTTGCTCCACAAATTTCAGAACATTGACCAAAAAAGATTCCAGTTCGATTAATAAAGAATCTAGTTTGATTAAGTCGACCTGGGGTTGCATCAATTTTAACACTTAGGGCAGGGATTGTTCAAGAGTGTAATACGTCTGCAGCTGTAACAATTATTCGAATTTGTGAATTGTAAGGGATTGCTATACGATTGTCTACATCTAATAGTCGAAAATCATGAATTTTATTTTCATTTATTGGAATTATGTAAGAGTCAAAATCAATTCTTTGAAAGTCATCATATTCATAAGATCAATATCATTGATGGCCAATTGATTTAACAGTAATTATTGGATTATTGATTTCATCAAGAAGGTATAATAGTCGTAATGATGGTAAAGCGATGAAAATTAGAGTAATTGCTGGTAAAATAGTTCAAATTAATTCAATTATTTGACCTTCTAGTAAGTATCGGTAATTTAATTTATTAAATAAAATTGAAGTTATAATGTATCCTACTAAAATTGTAATTATTAGTAAAATTATAATTGCATGATCGTGAAAAAATAAAAGTTGTTCTATTAGGGGGGAAGCTCTATCTTGAGTAGTTAAAGTTTTTCATGTTGCCATCTAAAAAAAGATTAACTTTATAAATGGGGTTTAAATCCATTGCACTATTCTGCCATATTAGAAGTTGGTTAATATAGGTAGTTCAGAGTATCTATGTTCAGCAGGAGGTATAAGTTGGAATCATTCAATAGAAGAAGGAAGATTTATAGAGGAAATTCTTTTTCGGTGGGAAATAAATCTTTCTCAGATAATAAAAAGAAGAAAGAAAATTCTAGAAAGTGAAATTAATGATCCTAGAGAAGAGATTACATTTCAAGGTGTGTATGCATCTGGGTAATCAGAATATCGTCGTGGTATGCCTGCTAATCCAAGAAAATGTTGGGGGAAAAAGGTTAAATTTACTCCAATAAATATTCTTAAAAATTGGATTTTTAAGAATTTTTCGTTTAATGTTAGTCCTGTGAAAATAGGGAATCATTGAACGATACCAGCTATAATTGCAAATACTGCTCCTATAGATAGTACATAGTGGAAATGGGCAACTACATAGTAAGTGTCATGTAAAATAATATCGATTGATGAATTGGCCAAGATTACTCCTGTCAATCCTCCTACTGTAAATAAGAATACGAATCCAAGGGCTCATAGTATTGATGGTGAATAGTTAATTTGAGTTCCATGTAAAGTTGCTAGTCAACTAAAAATTTTAATTCCTGTAGGAACTGCAATAATTATAGTTGCTGATGTGAAATAAGCTCGTGTATCAACGTCTATTCCAACTGTAAATATGTGATGAGCTCAAACAATAAATCCTAGTAATCCAATTGCTATTATTGCATAAATTATTCCTAGAGTTCCAAATGCTTCCTTTTTACCTGTTTCTTGACTAATAATATGGGAAATTATTCCAAATCCAGGTAGAATTAGAATGTAAACTTCAGGATGACCAAAGAATCAAAATAAGTGTTGGTAAAGAATAGGATCTCCTCCTCCAGCAGGGTCAAAAAATGTTGTATTAAGATTTCGGTCTGTTAATAGTATTGTAATTGCTCCTGCTAGTACGGGTAAGGAAAGTAAAAGAAGAAGAGCTGTAATGGCTACAGATCAAACAAATAAGGGTATTCGATCAAATGTTATTCCAACAGATCGTATATTAATTACAGTAGTAATAAAATTTACTGCACCTAGGATTGATGAGATACCTGCTAAATGTAAGCTGAAAATTGCTAAATCTACTGATGCTCCTCCATGAGCAATATTTGATGATAAAGGGGGATAAACAGTTCATCCTGTTCCTGCACCTCTTTCTACTATTCTTCTTATTAGTAAAAGAGTTAATGAAGGAGGTAAAAGTCAAAATCTTATATTATTTATCCGTGGGAATGCTATGTCAGGGGCGCCTAGTATTAAGGGTACTAGTCAGTTTCCGAATCCTCCAATTACAATTGGTATAACTATAAAGAAAATTATAATAAAAGCGTGAGCTGTAACGATAACATTATAGATTTGATCATCGCCAATTAGTGAGCCAGGATTGCCTAATTCGGCTCGAATTAGGAGGCTAAGGGAAGTTCCTACTATTCCTGCTCAAGACCCAAAAATGAAGTAAAGAGTACCAATATCTTTATGGTTAGTTGAAAATAATCATTTGTTCGATAAGATGGCTGAAAATAGGCGATAAACTGTAAATTTATTTATGAATTATGTTCTCTTATCAGTTTCATATTCAACTATGATTCTAAATTGCAAATTTAGAGGTGAATTTTATTCTGAAACTTAAGCCTAAGGCTTAAAGTTTATTCTTTATTCGAAGCTTTGAAGGCTACAAGTTTTACTTAACTTAAATCCTTAAGTTATATTAAGAAGGATTGTACATAAAACTAATCTGGTAATAGATAAGAAATTTCTTGATATAATAAAAAATGAATTAAATTTATTTTTTAATCTAAAATTTGGTTCATTAATAATTAGTGTTAAAGTTCTAAATGTTAAACGAATGTAAAAGAAAAGTGTGATTAAAGTTAAAATTACTATAATAATTGCTAAGGTTATTATGTTGTTTTTAACTAAATTTTCAATAGTTAATCATTTAGGTATAAATCCTAAAAACGGAGGTAATCCTCCTAAAGATAGGAAATTTATAATAAAGAAAAATTTTAATGGAAAATTATTATTTAGTATGATGAAAAGTTGTTTTATATAAAAAACATTGATTAGGTTAAAGATTAAAATGATATTAATGGTAATAATTGTATACACAATAAAGTAAAAAAATCAAATTGATTCATAATTGAATATTGCTGCTATTATTCATGCGATATGGTTGATTGATGAGTAAGTTAGGATTTTTCGAAGACTTGTTTGGTTGAATCCTATAATCCCTCTAATTAGTATTCTTGTAATAATAATAAAATTGAAGAATAAGGGGAAGTTTAAATTATATATCAGAATGATTATCGGGGCAATTTTTTGTCAAGTTAAAATTATTAATGAATTTAATCAGGATAGCCCGTCGATAATTTCTGGGAATCAAAAATGAAATGGCGCTGCCCCTATTTTAGTTAAAAGGGCAGAGTTAAACATTAATATTAAATTATTTTTAAAATTAAATAATAGAGGGATATTATTTAATATAAAAATAATTGAAAAAATTAATGTAGTTGATGCTAGGGCTTGAGTGATGAAATATTTTAGTGAAGCTTCAGAAGAAAGGAGGTTATTTTTTCTATTTATCAGAGGGATGATAGATAGAAGATTAATTTCTAGGCCTATTCATATTCCAATTCATGAAGTTGAAGAAATTGAGATTAATGTGCCAATTATTAGGGAGTTAAAAAATATTAATTTATAAAATTTAATTAAAAAGAAAAGGATTAAAACCTTTATAAATGGGGTATGAACCCAGTAGCTTGATTAGCTTATCTTTTTATAAATTAGTATAAGATGTACATAAGTTTTTGATACTTAAGGAAATAGTTTAAGTCTGTTATTTATAATAATGAAGGTGAAGAATCACATAATTCATTCTATCAAAATGACCCTTTATTCAGGCACTTCATT